ATATAGGATAGGATAAAGAAGTTCTATTGATTACTCGGCCAACTAGTTATGCCATCTCATTGATAGCCTCTACCCGTGTCCTAGCTCGTCTGAGAGCAAGATTTGCCTCAATTGTTTGCCTCTTTCCTTCAGCTTTCCGCAAGTTAGCTTCTGCTATTTCAAGGGTTTTCCGAGCTTCTTGTGGATCAATATCACTACTTTTTTCCGCATCATTTACTAAAACAGTGATCGCATTATTTCCTATTCTAGCAAAACCACCCATCAAAGCCATCGTTAACCATTGGTCATTTAAGCGTATTCTCAATAGACCTATATCTATTGCTGCGGCAATAGGCGCGTGATTTGGTAATATGCCAATCTGTCCACTATTGGTAGATAAAACGATTTCTTTCACTTCTGAATCCCAAACAATTCGATTGGGAGTTAGTACACAAAGATTTAAGGTCATTTCTTCAATTTGTTCTCCATTTCTAAAGTCGTAGCCTTCACAGTAGCCTCATCAATGTTACCTACCAAATAAAAGGCCTGCTCAGGAAGACCATCTAATTCCCCGGAAAGGATCAATTTAAACCCTCTAATAGTTTCTGCTAGACCGACATATTTCCCCGGAGAACCCGTAAATACCTCTGCTACGAAAAAGGGTTGTGATAAGAAACGCTCTATTTTTCGTGCCCTTGCTACGGTTAAGCGGTCCTCTTCGGACAATTCGTCCAACCCCAGGATAGCTATAATGTCCTGAAGTTCTTTGTAACGTTGTAAAGTTTGCTTCACTCTTTGCGCAGTTTCATAATGTTCCTCACCAACAATGCGGGGTTGAAGCATAGTTGACGTTGAATCTAAAGGATCTACTGCTGGGTAGATACCCTTGGCAGCGAGTCCTCGTGATAATACAGTAGTCGCGTCTAAATGCGCAAATGTCGTGGCCGGAGCAGGGTCAGTCAAATCGTCTGCCGGTACATAAACAGCTTGAATAGAAGTTATGGACCCTTTTTTGGTAGAAGTAATTCTTTCTTGTAAAGAACCCATTTCAGTACTAAGGGTGGGTTGATAGCCCACAGCGGAGGGCATTCTACCTAATAAGGCGGATACTTCAGATCCCGCTTGGACGAAACGGAAGATATTGTCGATAAAAAGAAGGACGTCTTGTTCATTAACATCTCGAAAATATTCGGCCATAGTTAGAGCGGTCAAACCAACTCGCATACGAGCTCCCGGCGGTTCATTCATCTGGCCATAGACTAGAGCCACTTTTGATTCCGCAATATTTTGTTCATTAATTACTCCAGATTCTTTCATTTCCATGTAAAGGTCATTTCCTTCACGAGTACGTTCACCCACTCCGCCAAATACGGATACACCTCCATGAGCTTTGGCAATGTTGTTGATCAATTCCATAATGAGTACTGTTTTACCCACTCCAGCCCCCCCGAATAGCCCTATTTTTCCTCCACGGCGATAAGGAGCTAAAAGGTCTACTACTTTAATTCCTGTTTCAAAAATAGATAATTTTGTGTCTAACTGTATAAAGGCGGGTGCTGATCTATGAATAGGAGATGTTGTACGAGTATCTACAGGACCTAAATTATCAACGGGTTCACCAAGTACGTTAAAAATTCGTCCTAGAGTAGCTCCACCAACTGGAACATTTAGAGGAACTCCCGTGTCAATCACTTCCATCCCTCTTGTTAGACCATCTGTAGCACTCATAGCTACAGCCCGAACTTGGTTATTCCCTAATAATTGCTGTACTTCACAAACAACATTAATTTGCTGACCGGCAGTATCTCGGCCCTTCACCACTAGAGCGTTGTAAATATTAGGCATCTTGCCGGGGGAAAAAGCTACATCCAGTACTGGACCAATAATTTGAGCGATACGTCCGAGGTTTTTTCTTTCAAGCGTGGAAACTTCCAGGCCAGAAGTAGTAGGATTTATTTTCATAAAAAAAATATATATATATATGTTATATGTCGATGTCGAATTTTTTTTTTTCGACAATTATCGAGTCCAAAATCCAAAATAAAAGTTCGACAGCAAGTTGATCGGTTAATTCAAAAAGAAATGGGAGTTGCCACTCGATTTCGTTGTTATTGTTACTCTTCAGTCGAATCCAAATTCAAAAGTCAAAAGGATTAATAAAACTGTTGAGGAACTCTTTCAGTTATTATTATATACAATACGCCCATACCGTCTATGGAATTCGAACCTGAACTCTATTTACTATTTTATTTATTACCTAGCCGACCCTTTTTTTCTTAGTTCAGCATATCGATTTATGCTTAGCTTTTTTCCTAAAGAATTTAGGACATTTGCTATTTGTACATCTAGGATTTACATATATATCATATATCACTGTCAAGCATGAATTTTTTATTCTTTAATATATTTTCTATTTTATATATTTTGATATTTTCTAACTATTCTTTGTATTCTTATTATATTTATCTTACATTCTTTATATTCTTTTCTATTCTTATAGTATATATGGTTAGTATATATG